ACCTCTCCAGTAATATTTTTTTGAATCCATTCCATTTGAATTGGTATTTTCTCGATCATAATTGTTGTGAAAAGACATCTACAATAATGAGTCTTGGGCAGTTGATTTGTAAAAATGTATGTATAGCCAAAAACAGACCCCGCCTAAAATCGGGTCAAGTTATACTTGTTCAAGTTGACTCTATAGTAATACGATCCGCTAAGCCTTTTTTGGCCACCCCGGGAGCAACTGTTCATGGCCATTATGGGGAAATCCTTTACGAAGGAGAAACTTTAGTTACATTTTTTTATGAAAAATCGAGATCTGGTGATATAACGCAGGGTCTTCCAAAAGTGGAACAGGTATTAGAAGTGCGTTCGATCGATTCAATATCGATGAATCTAGAAAAAAGGATTGAGGTTTGGAACGAATGTATAACAAGAATTCTTGGAATTCCCTGGGGATTTTTGATTGGTGCTGAACTAACTATAGTGCAAAGCCGTATCTCTTTGGTTAATAAGATACAAAAAGTTTATCGATCCCAGGGGGTGCAGATTCATAATAGGCATATAGAAATTATTGTACGTCAAATAACATCAAAGGTTTTGGTTTCAGAAGATGGAATGTCTAATGTTTTTTCACCCGGAGAACTAATTGGATTGTTACGAGCGGAACGAATGGGGCGCGCTTTAGAAGAAGCGATCTGTTACCGAGCCATCTTATTGGGAATAACAAGAGCATCGCTCAATACTCAAAGTTTCATATCTGAGGCAAGTTTTCAAGAAACTGCTCGGGTTTTAGCAAGGGCGGCTCTCCGGGGCCGTATTGATTGGTTGAAGGGTCTGAAAGAGAACGTTGTTTTGGGGGGGATGATACCTGTTGGTACCGGATTCAAAGGATTAGTATACCCTTCAAAACAACATAACAACATTCCTTTGGAAACAAAAAAAAAGAATCTATTCGGGGGGGAAATGCGAGATATTTTGTTCCACCACAGAAAATTATTGGATTCGTCCCTTATCAAAGAATTTCCATGATACACTAAAAGAATCATTTATAGGATTTAATGACTCCTAAGTTCATCCTTTTCACTATCTTTATTATTTGATTTGGTAATCAAAAAAATGAAAAGATAATAATGAATAAAAAGTTTTGGTTGTCTATCTACGGTAGAAGAGAAAGTTCCGTCGGAACAATTATTTATTTCAGTTTCAGGGTTCCCTCTTTTTTTTTTCAAAAAAAGAAAGAGGGTGTGGGGAGAAATGACAAGAAGATATTGGAACATCCGTTTGGAAGAGATGATGGAGGCAGGAGTTCATTTTGGCCATGGTACTAGGAAATGGAATCCAAAAATGGCACCTTATATTTCTGCAAAGCGTAAAGGTATTCATATTATAAATCTTACTAAAACTGCCCGTTTTTTATCAGAAGCTTGTGATTTGATTTTTGATGCGGCAAGTAGGGGAAAACAATTCTTAATTGTTGGTACCAAAAATAAAGCAGCTGATTCAGTAGCGTGGGCTGCAATAAGGGCCCGGTGTCATTATGTTAATAAAAAATGGCTTGGCGGTATGTTAACGAATTGGTCCACTACTGAAACCAGGCTTTATAAGTTCCGGGACTTAAGAATGGAACAAAAAATGGGGAAATTCAACCGTCTTCCGAAAAGAGATGAAGCTATGCTGAAAAGACAATTATCTCGCTTGCAAACATATCTGGGCGGAATTAAATATATGACAGGGTTACCCGATATTGTAATCATCGTCGATCAGCACGAAGAATATACGGCCTTGCGAGAGTGTATCACTTTGGGAATTCCAACAATTTGTTTAATCGATACAAATTGTGACCCCGATATCGCAGATATTTCGATTCCAGCAAATGATGACGCTATATCTTCAATCCGATTAATTCTTAACAAATTAGTATTCGCAATTTGTGAAGGGCGTTCTAGCTATATAAGAAATCCTTGATTAATAATAAGATAAATAACTTACTTCGGAAGTCCCATAGATTTCGGGAATAGCTTACTCTATTCTAAAAAAGAAATAAAAAGAACTGGGGATATTATGTAATTAGTTAGTTTAGTTAGTATTCAAAATATCCGATTCAAGTAGGCAGGTGGTTGAATCAAAAAATTTTTATTTAAAGTTTGATTTTTTTAGAGGGCAATATGAACGTTCTATCATGTTCCATCAACACACTAAAGGGGTTATACGATATATCCGGTGTGGAAGTAGGCCAACATTTCTATTGGCAAATAGGGAGTTTCCAGGTCCACGGTCAAGTACTTATTACTTCTTGGGTTGTAATTGCTATCTTATTAGGTTCAGCCGCTATAGCTGTTCGTAACCCGCAAACTATTCCGACTGGCGGGCAGAATTTCTTCGAATATGTTCTTGAATTTATTCGAGATGTAAGTAAAACTCAAATTGGCGAAGAGTACGGTCCTTGGGTTCCTTTTATTGGAACTATGTTTCTATTTATTTTTGTTTCTAATTGGTCAGGAGCTCTTTTACCTTGGAAAATAATACAATTACCTCATGGAGAGTTAGCCGCACCCACGAATGATATAAATACTACTGTAGCTTTGGCTTTACTTACGTCAGTGGCATATTTCTATGCGGGTCTTAGCAAAAAGGGATTAAGTTATTTCGGGAAATATATTCAGCCAACTCCAATCCTTTTACCAATCAACATCTTAGAAGATTTCACAAAGCCCTTATCACTTAGTTTTCGACTTTTCGGGAATATCTTAGCTGATGAATTAGTCGTTGTTGTTCTTGTTTCTTTAGTACCTTCAGTGGTTCCTATACCTGTCATGTTCCTTGGATTATTTACAAGTGGTATTCAAGCTCTTATTTTTGCAACTTTAGCTGCGGCGTATATAGGTGAATCCATGGAGGGCCATCATTGAAATAGTCTTTTTTTAGCCCATATGCGCGGCTCAAGATAGTATTTACTTCGGAAATATACAATTTGGGCTATATACAATCTAGAGTAATAGAAAAAAGTTACGATATTAGAGACTTGTAAATGTAAAAAGAAAGGAAAGAGATCTAAAGGATCTTTTTCCTAAACCCTTCCGTCCGTTTAATTTAACCCTCTCAATGAGTATTCGTTTTATGTTGGTAAGCCTGTGTCAAATTTCAAATAATAAAATAATTGAATAGTTTGAATTTTGCATAAGAATACTTGTAGTATATGTTTATGATATGTGGTGTGATTAAACAAAAGGGCGAAACAATTCTGGTTTCAGTTGCTTTTGTTCAAGAATTGACCAAAAGAAAATTATTATAAATAATAAATTGCATGAACTTAGATCAATAAAATAATTTGATTTCTATGCAATAATTTACTTAATCCATTTTTCCATTTCCCTTGTATCCGTGGGAATAAGGATAAAGAAAAGGAAAGGGAGAAAAGAATTTACGAAAATACGAAAAAAGGATTCATCAAAATTTTGGTTAAGTAGGTTTAGAACCAGGTATATGTAATGTAATTGATTGGGGTATATGTAATATAATTGAATGGCTATAAGCCAACTTTTGTAGTTATTTCGACACTTAATTAATTCAATTTAAGATGAATGACTGGTTTGTTTACGTTATAGAAGAAAAACACGTATATGTGATATTAGATATTGACTTGTTATATATGAACTAAAGATATAATTTGCTCTATTACTGTGAAATTGGAGAGGAGATAGGGATTTCAATAGTCAATAAAAGTCTTCTGTTTCATTATGACTGTGAATTAATAAACAGATGAAATCAAGAAATAATTCAACAGTTCGGAACCAAGAAATGGAAGAGCAGAAGTCGTATGGGTTCACAAGGGCTCTGCGAATAGAAACTAAAAAAGATAAATCTAAGTAGTTCTGATGATTCAATAATATAATTATATTCGAAGTTCTTAGTTACTTCGACTGGATGAATCCTAGCGACGGAATAATTAAGTCATAATTCATTGGTTGATTGTATCATTAACCATTTCTTTTTTTTGGTACGAGGAACTTATCATGAATCCACTGATTTCTGCCGCTTCTGTTATTGCTGCTGGATTGGCTGTAGGGCTTGCTTCTATTGGACCTGGGGTTGGTCAAGGAACTGCCGCGGGTCAAGCTGTAGAGGGTATCGCGAGACAGCCTGAAGCTGAGGGAAAAATACGAGGCACTCTATTGCTTAGTCTAGCGTTTATGGAAGCTTTAACAATTTATGGACTGGTTGTAGCATTAGCACTTTTATTTGCGAATCCTTTTGTTTAATTTTAGAAATATGAAAATTTTTTATTTTTTCATATTTTATTGGCTTGGACTTGTCGTTTGCTTTTTCGAATTATATCCAAATTAAACTCCTACAATTACGTATTTTTTGAGAAAATAACCTACGGGAAGGGCTGATTTGCGGGTGAGGAATTAGCATACCAACTCGCTTTCATCCTTCCCGTCCGTAGTCCAAGGAAAACAATTTTGGGGAAATGTTGTAACAAAAGGAGCAGTTCGTAGTTTATAATTCGAATATTCTTTAATTTAACTCGATTTTAAAATAGGAAATAAACAAATAGAATATAGAATAAAAGAAGAAAAGAGGTAATAAAAAAATAACTTTGTTCGGTTTTTTAGTCTATATAAGAGGAGATCATATGAAAAATGTAACCGATTCTTTCCTTTCTTTAGGCCACTGGCCATCTGCCGGGAGTTTCGGGGTTAATACCGATATTTTAGCAACAAATCCAATAAATCTAAGTGTAGTGATTGGTGTATTGATCTTTTTTGGAAAGGGAGTGTGTGCGAGTTGTTTATTTCAAGAATCGGTTGGATCCAACCAGCTGTACCTTTTTCTGTTCTAACTAACTAAGAATAAGAATATAACTAAGAAAAGGGTGCAAGATCCCGCGAATTACTTCTGAATAAAAATAAATTATATGTAAGAACCATAGCATTTCGTTATTCTTTGGTAAATCCCCTTTGATTCTCTATCAACCAATAGTGTGGGACCTTTAATTTAACATGGTTAAAG